TAATATGTTCTATTTTTCCATAGAAATGTGAACGTTCAAGGAAGGTTCCAGAAGATGTTGATCGTAAATAACAGGATTGTTTACGAAGAAAAACTAATAAAAATTCCCATTCAGATACATAAGAATTATACAGTAGCAAAAATAGTCTTTTATGTTCTTTTGAAAAAACGTAAATAGTTTTATTACTCTGAATAAAACTAGTCCCATTATGGTATTTATGTAGAAAGAATCGCACTAAATGTAAAGAGGGAACATCTTGAATCCCGCATTGAAGGATTTGAACCAACATTTCCAGATGGATGGGATGGGGTATTAGTATATCTGACACGTTATTTAACTGAGAGAATTTGTCCTCTAAAAAGGGAAATATTGAATGAATAGATCGTAAATTCTGATATTTTGGTATTTCTTTTTCTTCGGGGGAAGATACTAATCGCAGCGAGAATGGAATTTCCACAATGACTGAAAAACCTTCTGATACCATTTGAGAATAAAAAAAATGAGAATAAAAAGAATTGGTGTACCCAACGAATAGATTTTGGTTAGAATCATTAACCGAATAAATCAAAAAATTCTGTTGATACATTCGAATAATTAAACGTTTTACAAGTACTAAACTAGATTTATTGTCATAACCAAAAAATTCTATAGGTTCGTAAAAATTCGAACCGTTTAAACCATGATCATGAGCAAGTGTGTAAATATACTCCTGCAAGAGAAGCGGATATAGGAAGTGTTGTTGCCGAGATCTATCTTTTTTGAAATATCCTTGTAATTCTTCCATTTACATTTTTATACTTGAAACAGAGACACAGGAGGCATTTCTTGGGTTATCAAATGATACATAGTGCAATATGGTCCGAACAAGGTATATAATTATGTATAATATACATAATATATATAGTATATACTAAAGATATACCCTGGAGACCTAGAAGTCCAATCAACAGATCCCTTTCCTCTCCTTTTCTATACAATGGGTTTATCAATTACAAGAGGGTATAAAAATCCTTTATTTTTGCAACCCGATCGCTCTTTTGATTTTGGAAGAAATTTTATTATCTTTCCTTTATCAGTATACTTTTTCTTCTACACATCCGTCTCCAATCCATATATAGAACATAGAGAATAGTTAGGATTTCTTTCATTAAAAAAAAAAAAAAAGAGAAAAAGAATAAATAATTCATTCATTGAAAAACCCTTTTATGCACTGGGCACTAATCTATTTTTAACGTCTAATTAGATCGGGTAATTATTCAAATTAAGAATATAAGCTCGTTGCTTTTTGTTTTACCAGAATTAGGGCTATAGGACTCTATCCATTTATTCACTAGACCCAACTGTAAATGTGAATTTCTTTTGTTTCCTTCAAAAAATCAAAACAATATCTTATAAATTATAAAAATCCAGTAAGTAAGGAGAAGAAATGAAAAGTTCTTTATATTTGAATAAAATAAAATTATTACGACATGCTGTTTTTTCCTTCATTACCCTTTAGGATCAGTCGTGGTCTTATATAGACTCTACCAATAGTCTGGACGAATTCGTTACTTCATCCAAATGTGTAAAAGATCATAGTCGCACTTAAAAGCCGAGTACTCTACCGTTGAGTTAGCAACCCGAAGAAATATGTAGATACGATAAAAAAAATTGAATTGCACTGCAGGATCCTGCCAAAATCAAAAGCAACAAATCTAATCTAAAAGAAAGATTTTAGAATCAATTATAAACTATAAACACCAATCCACCAAAAAGGGTAGATTGGATTCAAAAATAACAGATTCTAAATAGATATATCAAAACTGATACCCATTTTTTTTTAATAAAATACGTCTTGTATGACAGTAAATTTGTCAAACACATAATTTTACTAAGACTAAAGTGAAGTAAGAAAAATCGATATGGGGCAGGAATAAACAGATCTATTCTATTTATCTACGATCGAATTATATTTGTTCGATACGCCATTGTCAATATGAATAGAATGCTGATAAAACAAATCAATTTGAGTAAATCAAATAAGGCCTTGTGTTGGATTGACACAATATAAATAATAAATTTGAAGAAAAAAGGGAGAGGGTACTAGTACTAGCATCTATCTTTGTATAATTATTTCCCCAAAATTTGTTTGCTCTTTTCTTGCTCTATTCATACCTTCCTTATTTATTTTTCTTTTTTATTGTGGAAATTTAATTGACTAACAAAGACGGGGTTAATTTTGCTTATTGTACCTCTATGGATTGAATGAACTCAAGATTTTTCTCTACCCCGTCTTTACTTTATTTTTTTAACTTGAATTAACAGTTAATTTGAGATTCCTTCTTTAAAAAATTCTGCCTTCCTTAAAATATCATGAACAGTTACTGTGGGTTGAGCGCCATTTTCAAGGAAATATAGAATAGCAGGAACATTTGAATAGGTTTGATTCTTTATCGGATCGTAAAAACCCACCTTTTGAAGATCTCTTCCTTCTCTTCGGGATCGAACATCAATTGCAACGATTCGATAGATGGCTCATTGGGATAGATGTAGATAAACAATGCCCCCCCCAGAAACGTATAGGAGGTTTTCTCCTCATACGGCTCGAGAAAAAATGATTCTAATTCCTGTATGTATATAATGGCAAAAGGATCCATAAAATCATGAATTAGACTATGATTTAAGTGGTTTTTCCTTCCTCTTTTCTTACGAAAGAAAAAGAGAGATCTCATTCGTACTCATAACTCAAGTTGGGTCATTCTGAGGAAATCCTTAGACATTTATTGAGCCGTCTCTAACCTCTTTTCTTTGTCTCGTCTCGAATCTATTTTTATTCCGCATTTTGATCCAATTGTTGAGACAATTTAAAATAGTGTTTCCTTGTTCCGGAATCCTTTATCTTTGTTTTGTGAAATCATTGGGTTTAGACATTACTTCGGTGATCCTTACTCCTTTCAAAAGGGCAGCAACATACCTTTTGTTTTTTATTATTTCTTTCTATGGAAAAAAATACGAGAGATTTATTCCCTTGTGATACACTTTTGATCAAAATAGTTTTACGAATTCCGACAAATCTGACTTACTTTCATTTTATTTAAAACTTGTTTCAATTTTCACCCTTTTTGATTTATATATGGAGGATATACTTACAAAGTGGGTTCAACTTATTAATTTTGATTGTCACTAACCCTAGATTCTTCCCCCCGATAAATGAATCAATACTTTCTGCTCGAGCTTCATCATGTACTTTTTATTTAGATTAGTACCCAACAAAAATTAGGTTCCTAGTATAACAGAACAAACTATGTCGAGCCAAGAGCATCTTCATTCTTAGAGAAAATGGCGGATGTAAGAATCCACAGTCGATCATGTCCTTCAAGTCGCACGTTGCTTTCTACCACATCGTTTCAAACGAAGTTTTACCATAACATTTCTCTAATTTAATTTGAACCAATATGGAATGGATTCAATATGAAATCATGAATAGTCATTGGATCGATGGATATATATATTATATACATATATAATAGTATATGGCCGGTATAGTCTTATATCTATTTTATATCTATATATATTAAGTATTTTCCGGGAAAGGCTCAGCAAGGATCCAATTTTTTAACCCCATATCATATGAATGGGATGAAACACATTTCTAAAAAAGAATAATAAACGAGTTTGCTTAACTTAAGATTTATTTACATCTTCAGATTGTTCGGAACGATCAATCATGAAGGATCCCATCCCATTTTTATCGAAAAAATGAATTATAAACCTTAAAGAAAGGGGCCCTAATGATTTCCAATCCCGGAATCCAATCAGTTTTTATTCAAATAAACTATTCCAATGACCCGCGAAGGTTGGAAAGTGTCTCGATAATATAGAGATTTATCACACTTCTTCGAGTACCAAAGCAAAGATTTATATCAGAAAAAATTAAGTAAAAAAATCAGAATCAAGAATCAGAGGAGTCTGATCTTCTCGTATCTACTATACCATATACAATGAACAATTGTTACCATAGGTAATCATGAAAGGAATCACAGATCTTTTTCACTTAACCGAAAGTGTGTTTGGTGTTACTGAAATAACAAATAAACTGAAATAAAACAAATAAAAATAAAATAATAATACTAAATAGTATCAATAATAATATACTAATAATACATAACATATATTTAAAGTAAGTCAATTAAGTAAGGAAGGCAAAGGCATTAGACTTTTTCATTTTATACAGATTTTGTTTTATTTCAGGTTCAAGCCACGAACCGTTCCATCAATTCTATTCAAGTAGAAGGAAATATAGGAATTCCCCCAATCGCTACATTACATTCATTTAAAATTATTCATTTGAACCAGATAAGATACAAAAAATGGGTTCAGATCCATTTGTTTTCCTATTTTTATTTTTTCCCACCCAAACTTTACAGGTTTTAAGATCGGTGATAAAATTAGTAACAAAAACTCCCTACTCTTTAGTTTCTACAGAGAGTGTGGAATTAGAATATACTCTTTATTTACTTTAAATTTTTTGGAAGAGGGTAGAGACCTTTCTTTTCTTTCGCATTTCGATTCAGGATGAATTATGTGAGAATTCATATTTCATGAATATTGGATATAAAGTGACTTTAAGGAACTAACCTTAATATGAATATGACTAAGTTCGTATGAATATGAACAGTAGGAGTATCGCCTGAATGTGAATGATTCATCCAAAATCTTTTGAATTAAAAAAATAAAGATATTTATTTCCAACTGCATTTGACACTTGATTTTGTTTGTAAGAAACATAATCAATTCTTAAGAATCATTCTTAGAATTCAGAACAAAAGATTGTTCTCTTTAAAAATTTTCTGTTTAATGTTGGATACAATGTGATCCAAAATGCTCTTTCCGGTAGAAAGGATCTGGGACGGAAGGATTCGAACCTCCGAGTAACGGGACCAAAACCCGTTGCCTTACCACTTGGCCACGCCCCATTTAGATTTCTACTCAACACTAATATTAGTATTGGTTATTCGTCAATTCTAGCCCAAATACATATGTGATACATTATTGCTAGGATTCTATACATGTAAGAGATATAATCAAAAAATTCATTGATCATTACATGGAATTCAATTAAGATATTGTATGAAAGTATAATTCTTTGTATTCTCATTTGAGAATTAAAAGAGGGATTTTTGATTTGGGAAAGTTCAAAGAAAAAGAAGGATTTTATGGCCTGCCTTTTTCATTTTTACCTTATATTATAAAAGTGACTCAATCAAAATCAAATTATCTAATCTACAAGAACGAAATGTTTGTTATGCTTAATATCTTTAGTTTAATCTGTATCTGTCTTAATTCTATTCCTTATTCGAGTAGTTTTTTCTTCGTCAAACTGCCCGAGGCTTATGCTTTTTTCAATCCACTCATAGACGTTATGCCTATCATACCTGTACTCTTTTTTCTCTTAGCCTTTGTTTGGCAAGCTGCTGTAAGTTTTCGATGAAATCTTTAATATTCTCCTAAATTCATGATTTTTTTTTTTCAAAAAAAAACACACACACTTCATTTTTCAGTTTGAGATATGTCATGCCAAAATAGCATATGCGGTACAAAAAAATAGGCAATCTATTCCCCTAAAAAAAATGATCTTATCTTGGAGATTGTGTAATGCTTACTCTCAAACTCTTCGTTTATACAGTAGTGATATTCTTTGTTTCTCTCTTCATCTTCGGATTCTTATCTAATGATCCAGGGCGCAATCCTGGACGTGAAGAATAAACATAAGACATTTTTAGCTCTTCCTTTCTTTTTTATGAATTCTTTATTCTTAATTATTTTCTCTATTCCATTAACTTTTTAAAATAAAATAATACAGCGATCCATATTTTTTAAAAATTTCAAGTCTCCAGTTATGAGGGATAGCGGAGAGAGAGGGATTCGAACCCTCGGTACAAATAAAACTCGTACAACGGATTAGCAATCCGCCGCTTTAGTCCACTCAGCCATCTCTCCCAACTCAAAATTGAAAAATTTTTATGTGATGTAACACGTAAAGTTGAAGTAAAGATTGATCAAAAAACCCTCGTCTTCCTTTCTTATTAGAATTAGAATAGAAAGATATAAAAAAACAATCAATATATCAAAATAAAAAATATAAATATATAAATATTACGATATCTACAAATTGATCAGATCAGCAATTCAATTTATATAATGATTCGAAACAGATATCACCAATAGAAAGAATACCTTACCTTACTTTTTTATTTTGTACGAAATTTCCCCGGCCCGCTTAAGTACTGGCCGGGCAATTGCTTCTTTATTTTTGTTTCAATGAATCATTTAATCATTTATAGAATAGATCAAATGATTTAAGCATGATTTGATATCAAATCATAAATACTTGTTATTAAAGCAATCCTAAGGGCAATTTTCACGCCCATTCTATGATGGAAGTGTCATTTCTTATTATTAAGAATTAATAATTAATATTTTTTTATTCTATTTTTTTACAGTTAAAGTAAAAAAAATAGAATAAAAAAACATATCATATAAAAACATATACAAGACACACATCATACATATATTAAATAAATAATAAAGTCAACTATTTATAACACATATTTCATATTTTTAATATATTCAATATAAATATATTAAATAGATTATATTAAATATAATTTCTACTTAATATAAATAAGAAATAATTCTAATTAATATTAGAAATAATTCTAATTAATATAAATTTAGAATTAATATAAATTTAAGAAATAACTTATTTACTTTATTTTTATTTAAAATTTAAAAGAACAAGCTTTATTTTAAAAGCTGAGATCCAATTCACCAAAATTCATAAGGATCGGATCTGGCAGTTTAAAAGGAAGTTGAAAAAAAAAAAGAAATTCAATTTCAATTAAAGAACATGTATGCAGAATTAATCATTTTTTTAGTTCAGCTTCAAGGGCTCCTTAGGGCCGAGACTACCAGTGATGACTTCCCATCAAAGAAAAAGTATAATTTAATTTATATTATTATTCAATTTTAATAAGTCTTTTTTTGCTCTTCGCCTTTTTTCTTTTAGTCTCTTCTCTGGCGGGGCGAAATACATGTTAACGCTAGAATTTTCATGATTCTGATGCTATCTGGATTGTGGCTTATCCCCTTTATTCGACAAAGACTCCATTCATATACAATAATGAAATTGTAGCGGGTATAGTTTAGTGGTAAAAGTGTGATTCGTTCTATTAACAACCTTAAATAGTTAAGGGGTCTTTCAGTTTTTTAATATTCCGAAAAAAAAACTTTATTTCTGAAAAAGGTTTAATCCTTTACCTCTCAATGGCATATTTGAGGAAGAATATACCTTCTCACGATTTGTATCCAAAGGTCAATTAGAAAATTAATAAAGACAAAATTGGATTATGGGGTCGCGAAGCATAATTTTTTTTTAATTGGATCAACTCTTCCAATTGAATGAGTATGAGTAAAGGGTCCATGGATGAAGATACAAAAGTTTATTTCCAATCGTCACTA